AAAAAGACCCTTAAATGAAAGTTTCTTTCTCACATCCATTACACTATCGTAACAAAAATATCGGATGCGGCAATCAATATAGAAATGTTTGGTAAATGAAGTCGTGATCTGATAGCTATACATCTAAATAGACTTAGATAGATAGAAATTCATCTTGATCTGGAATCAAAGAACAATAGTGGAAATGGCTCTTATCTTGTGACTTGAAAGATAGGAACAAGAAGATTGAATCGGAAATATCGACAAATTCTTTCCTTTCCAAGTCCAAAGAAATGAAATTAAAAAGGGGAGGTGGCCGGCTGTTCTAATTCAAATTGGATCTCTATCTAATTTGAATATCAGAATAGCGGATATAGTTCTAATTAAATGGGTCAGGTCCACTTACTTTTTCTTTTGTTTTGTTGATTTCTAATCTTTTCGGTGGATTTGCTTGCTATAATGGAAAATAGGGATCTTTGGCGATTCAAGAGGCGGCTTATGATTATTAATAATAATGAAAATTTTCCGAACAAATGTTCCATTTTTTAACTAGAACTACTATACTCTAACTCAACTCTAACTCAGTATAATGATAACGTATTATCTGGTTAGTTCCTTTTTTATTCCAAATACAAAAAAAGCCCCTTATCGGATTTGAACCGATGACTTACGCCTTACCATGGCGTTACTCTACCACTGAGTTAAAAGGGCTTATTTGATTTCATTCCCGGACGAGTCACTATGTAGATAAAATCTCTATATGCAAATATATTATATACATATATATAAATAGATTATATACATATATATATATACAGTATACTCTCATAGTGACTAATAGCTTATTTTTGAATAATCCAATGAATTTTCCTAGAAAGTCTAGGGTAAAATGAATTGTTTCAAGACCCGCCCTAATTGCTTTTATTGAGATGATCCTTAATGAAAACAAAATTCACTTAATTGATACATAACATACACGTACACTTACTAATTTGATATAAAATGAATTTCAAGACATTTCATCGAATCATGTCATGAAGAGATTCTACTCCCCCCCTTGAACTAAAGTCTTTAAAGAACATTTTTGAGAACTTTTTGATTTTGCTCCCGCTTATTAGATTCGATTTATCTAGAGAATGTCGATTCTAATAAACAATTCATGAATATGAATGACGAATCAAAAAATTCTATACAATTATGAAAAACGGAAGGATCCCCCGGATCTGATCATTCCATTATATTGACAATTTCAAAAAACGGATCATACTATGATCATAGTATGAGGGCGGTTGGTCAAGTTGGCCCCCATCGTCTAGTGGTTTAGGACATCTCTCTTTCAAGGAGGCAGCGGGGATTCGAATTCCCCTGGGGGTAGGGTACTATGAAAGGAAGTTGATCATGGATTACTAATAAGCCTAAAATTGATTCTTCCTGGGTCGATGCCCGAGCGGTTAATGGGGACGGACTGTAAATTCGTTGGCAATATGTCTACGCTGGTTCAAATCCAGCTCGGCCCAATAATCCGCTAATCTAACATGAGATCGTACAAACCCCCCTGTCCTTCAGAAAGACCCCACGAAGATAAAAAAAAAAGAATCCAATTTTCTGCGAGATCCCCTAGTTATTTTCCCCGGGATTGTAGTTCAATCGGTTAGAGCACCGCCCTGTCAAGGCGGAAGCTGCGGGTTCGAGCCCCGCCAGTCCCGATGGATCAAAATCAAATAAATACATCAATTCCATTTTTCCCTTCTATGAACTAGTAAAGGGTGGCGAGGGGCATACTTTCATTCCCAAAGCAAAAAGGAGTCTTTATTTCTTTTTGCTTTCCTATTTTTTCCATTTCCCTTTTATTGTTTCTTTAGGTTTAGAACTATGTAATTAATCGAAGTGGAAAGGCAATCTGATGATCCTTTATCAGACGATTGTCCAAGGAAGACGCAAGGCAGGTTATAGAAAAAACAAGGAAACAGATGAGAAATAGAAATAAAGGAATTTTGGATTGATTGAGTCAGGAATCCAAATTTGGATTCGGTATGGATAAAAGAACTTCCTATGTTATACTATTCAAGTCTTGACGACGGGTTGATTTGCTAGATCAGATATTGTTATTCATGATATTGATCCGATTCAAGATCATCGAGAGGTAATTCATTCATTGAATTTACAGCCGAAAGATTTATCATCTCTAGGGGATTAAATCCCGAGTTATTGCGAAGTAAAAAAACCGATGAGATTATGGAAGTCAATATTCTTGCATTTATTGCTACTGCACTATTCATTCTAGTTCCTACCGCCTTTCTGCTTATCATTTACGTAAAAACAGTCAGCCAAAATGATTAATTCAAATGAATTTTCAAATTCATTTGAATTGAACTTTCCTTCTGAGTTCTTATCAAAAATTGACGAAGTCAAATGAAAAGGATTTCAATTTTACGTCTTAACTTAAATGAAATGAGCGCACTATAATCAGCAGTTTTCTAATAGATAGATAGTATGGTAGAAAGATGCATCTTTCTACCATACTATTAACTAAGGAAGGGGAAACTTTGCCCATTTTGAACGGCCAAACCCTGATATGAAATAAGTCGATAAAGCAAAAATCGCCTTTCTCAAATTAGAAAACAAAGGGTAAATGCCCCTGACTCGCCCCAGTCAAGATCTTATTATTGCCCAGTCTCTCGTTAGACAACCAACATCCCTATATCATTTCTCCTAGAAAGTGCGTATACACGTAACAAAACGCCTTCTTCTTTGAAGAGTAAAGAGGGAAAGAAAGGGGGTCCGTCTTCCTCAGTATCCATCTATAAAGATAGTAAGAGCCCATTCCCGTCGATTGAAATAAAAAATTTCGTAAGAATTTGAGGTTGGAATAAATTTCCAATCAGCTGAATCCCTTTCTTTTCGAAATACAATACAAGGGCGGGAATCGATGAAATATCTCTTTAATTGAAAATTGAAAGAGTATGATTCATATCCTAGATTACTCGATTGGAGTCCAATGAGATTCCAAATTCAGAGATTTTGATTTGAAATAGTTTCAAATGCGTTGCAGAACGATCTATAAAACAATTGATACGGTTTTATTTTTGCTTCCTGAACTCAATTAGTAGTACTTCTAGAGCCCACTTCTTCCCCACACTACGAGTGAAAGGGAAAATGTAAAGACTACCATTAAAGCAGCCCAAGCGAGACTGACTATATCCATGTGCATTATGTCCCCTATCTCTATAAATACGAAGGAATTATTCCATTATTCCTCACTAATAATAGTGGAATCAATGCCGCAGAGTCAAAAAGGGGTTCTGACCGAACACTATTGAGAAAGCAATCCAATAAATCGATTATGATTTCGAATCAGGAAAGATTAAAAACACAAGCAAAATACATAGTAACATCTCAAGGAAATGGGAACATGTAGGAATAATAAGGTCTATTCTTTTTTTGTTTTGTTTACCTTCTAAGTAAAAACAGAAGGGGGAAATCACTAAAAACGAGAAATCACTATCTATTACAAATCTCTATTTCCCCATTTGATCGAATCCGTACCCCCTTTCCGATTATCGCTGCGAAACTGGGGGCTTGGGTAGGCGTTACCGAAAAGAAAGCATTTCTTTTTACTCTCTTTTCTAGAAAAGTCAATTATTCATCCAATCTAATATTGATTGGATACCTGAGCACTCAGAGATTCTCGCAAGTCCGTCTTATATAAAGCAACTTCCGAGCCCTTCCCAAACTATTAATTGAATTTCCAGGCTCTACAATTTGATTCAAGATCCAGTCATTAGCCACTTCCTTAGTAATAGAAGGGAATCGTGAAGTCTTGATAACCCCTCTACCAGTAGATTCGAATATTTCCTTGAATCCTAGATGCGAGCGGGGCTTCACAATCTTTTCTTTTAGAAAACCTGTAGACCACATACTTAGAATCAAACAAAGTATCAACAGCCCGTTTCCTATGCTTCTACGGAGGAAGCATTCTTCGAATTCTATCAGAAGAACAGAAAAGAAGAAGAGATTTCGAGTTTTTGGTAATCAGGCGACACCCGGATTTGAACTGGGGAAAAAGGATTTGCAGTCCCCCGCCTTACCACTCGGCCATGCCGCCAAAATGATACAAAAATACTTTTCTTCCAAACCCCCTTTTGGTTGGATTTGATCCACCCCTTCAATTTATTGTATAGTATCTGAAAATACACATTTGATTGCTCAATAGAAAAGCGAGAGAATGTTTTTAGCATTGTGTATTTTCAGCCGATAAATTTGAACCATTAACTATTGACTCCTTAGCTCGAATTCATGAACGATTCTGGGATTTGAATTTAAAATTGTGTTTTCCTAATGACATAAGAAAATAAAAATTGAGACCGAACCAATCAGTATTGATTTTTTCAATCAAAAAATCTTTCTCCACTTCAATTATAACAAAACATATGAGTATATGTAAACCCCAGAACATAAATTGTTACACAGATATCTATTATTTAGATATGTTTATTTAGATATGTTGTCGATAGGGAATTATCATAAAATGATCCTACTTCATGCATTGAATAGAAATTCTCTTTTTATAGAGCACAGCCAGGGCTATTCCGAATAGAACCGGCAATAAAAGAGAAGTCGGATATTCTAGCTATCTGGATACGTGTTTAATAAATGCAACCCTTCTTATACAATACACTTCCAATTGTATTCTACTCAAAAATCAGTAAAGTACAAATATCTCTCTTCTCTTTGAATCGTTTTTTGAACAAGGAAATCCCTAGCTAAGGTGGTTAAGTGCTACAAAATAGATTCTATCTTATTTTTTTTCTTTGTCTCCCAAATACCGAATCTTTTTCTTTTTCTCAAATTCGAATATGTAATATCATAATACTGGTCTAATTTTAATCATTTTTTTTGTTTTGCGATTCTATACAAAACCCTATGACCTTAATAAGCCTAAGTGACAGAATTCTGTTTCTAGGATTGTTCTATCAACTCCTTTCCATTTTGATCTGTCGCAACTTCCAATTTAAGTAGAA